AAGAATTGGTTAGGGAGAACCTCAGAATCTCAAATTTATTATTTTGAACAAGAACATACAAAAGAAAATGAGAAAACAAACAAAGAGAAAGAAGAGGAAAATGAACGAATAGCAATATCAGAGGCTTGGGATAGCTTTCTATTTACTCAAGCAATAAGAGGTTTAATATTAGTAACCCAATCTTTTCTTAGAAAATATGTTATATTTCCCGTATTAATAATAGCTAAAAATATTAGTCGTATGTTATTGTTTCAATTCCCCGAATGGTACGAGGATTGGAAGGAATGGCATGGAGAAATGCACGTTAAATGTACTTATAATGGTGTTCAATTATCAGAAACAGAATTTCCCAAAGATTGGTTAAGAGATGGTATTCAAATAAAGATTCTATTTCCTTTTTGTCTGAAACCTTGGCAAAGATCTAAGGTACGATTTAATTATGGAGATCAGCAAAGGCAAAAAAACGAGAAAAAAGAGAACTTTTGCTTTTTAACAGTTTGGGGAAAAGAAGCAGAGCTACCTTTTGGGTCTCCCCGAAAACGACCTTCTTTCTTTGAACCCATTTTTAAAGAACTCGAAAAAAAAACGATAAAAGCGAAAAAGAAAATTTTAGAAGTTATAAGAGTTTTCAAAGAAAGAGGAAATGGGGTTCTAAAAGTTTCAAAAAAAAAAACAAGATGGGTCATCAAAATAATTCTATTTATGGACCTAATAATGAAAAAACTTGAAAAAGTCAAATCCATATTAAAATCGAGTAGGGTTAAAATATATGAACCGACTAAAAATAAAAATGGAAGAGATTCTAATATAAATAATAAGATTCTTCGCGAATCAACGATTCCAATTCAATTCCTGAATTGCGGAAATGCAAATTATTCACTCATCGAAACAAAAATGAAAGATCTTGCTAATAAGACAATCACAATTAGGAGTCAAATAAAAGGAATCACAAAAGACAAGAAAAAAATAGTTCTAACTTATGATGATAAAAGAGCGGAATTACAAAAGGATATTTGGCAAATATTTAAAAGAAAAAATATCCGATTAATACGTAAATCGCATTATTTTATAAAATCTTTCATTGAAAAAATATACATGAATCTAGTACTATGTATCATTAAGATTCCAAGTTTTAAATCAACAAACAAAATTTTAGCTAAATACATTTATAATGATAAAACAAATCAAGCAGGAATTCAAAAGACAAATCAAAAAATAATGAACTTTATTTCGACTATAAAAAAGTCGTTTTATAATATTTTTGCTAATACTAATTTTAGTATTAGCAACAAAAATTCTAATATTTATTGGGACTTATCTTCTTTGTCTCAAGCATATATATTTTACAAATTCTCGCAAAATCAATTACTTAATAAATATGCTTTGAAATCTGTACTTCAATATCATAACACCTATCCTTTTCTTACAGATATAATAAAGAATTATTGTACAACACAAGGAATATTTGGTTCCAAACCAAAGCATAAGAAAATACATAAGTATAGAATGAATAAATGGAAAATGTGGTTAAGGAGTCATTATCAATATAATTTATCTCAGACTAAGTGGTCTTATTTAGTACCAAAAAAATGGCAAAATAGGGCCAACCAATGTCGTATAATTCAAAAAAAAGACTCAACGAAATCGGATTTATATAAAAAAGAAAAAGACCAATTAATTCATTACATGAAAGAAAATTACTATGCAGTAAATTCATTGATGAGTCAAAAAGACAAATTGAAAAAACATTTCGGATATGATATTTTATCATATAAATATATAAATTTTGAGGATAATAAAAACTCATATATTTATGAATCAACGTTACAATTACAAGAAGTGGAAAACAAAAAAATTTCATCTAATTTCAATACACTAAAACCCGAACCATTTTATGGATTGATAAGGATAGTTATTAATAATTATCTAGAAAAAAGATTTCTCATTGATACGGACAAAAATATGGATAGACTATTTTTAAATTATAAAATTCCCCATTTCTGTATTAGAAATAATATTGATATTGAGACCCGGGCCAATACGCCTATCAACACCAAGATTCATAAAAATACTAAAAATCTAAATTATCAAAAATTAAAAAAAAATTCCTTTTTTGATTGGATGGGAATGAATCAAGAAAAATTCTATCGTAGCATATCAAACCTAGAACCTTGGTTTTTCCCAGAATTTGTACTACTTTTTAATGCGTATAAAATAAAACCGTGGATCATACCTACAAAATTACTTATTTTGCATTTTCATTTCTATGAAAATAATAGTAAAAGTAAAAAAATCAATGTAAAAAAAAAAAATGAACAACAAGGTCAAGGAAATCTTGTATTAGATTTACGAAAACAAAATGAAAAAGATGTTGAGACAGATTATACAGGAACAGACATTCAAAAAGGTAGAAAAAAAAAACAATTTAAGAGCAAGAAAGAAGCGGAACTCAATTTCTTCTTGAAAAAATATTTTCTTTTTCAATTAAGATGGGATGATCTCTTGAATCAAAGAATGATCAATAATATAAAGGTATATTGTCTTCTACTTAGACTAATAGATCCAAAAGAAATAGCTATATCTTCAATTCAAAGAGGAGAGATGCATCTAGATGTAATGTTGATTCAGAAAGATCTAACTCTTACAGAATTGGTAAAAAGAGGCATATTTATTGTCGAACCGATTCGTCTATCTATGAAAAGGGATGGAAAAGATATTATATATCAAACCATAGGTATTTCATTGGTTGATAAGACTAAACGTCAAATTGATGGAAAATACATAATAAAAAAAGAATATGTTGATAAAAAAAAATTTCATGAATCTGTTGCACAACACAGCAATATACTTATGACTAAAAACAACAAAAATGATTATGATTTCCTTGTTCCTGAAAATATTCTATCCCCCAGACGTCGTAGAGAATTGAGAATTTTCATTTGTTTTAATTCTCAGAATTGGAATATTATGGGTAGAAATCCAATATTCTGTAATCAAAACAACATAAACAACTGTGGACAATTTTTGAACAAGGAAAAACATCTTAATACATATACAAAGAAATTCATTAAATTCAAATTTTTTCTTTGGCCCAATTATCGATTAGAAGATTTAGCTTGTATGAATCGTTATTGGTTTGATACCAATAATGGCAGTAATTTCAGTATATCAAGAATACATATGTATCCACGATTCAGAATTCTTTAAATTCTTTAATTATATTAATAGTATATATATATATAATAAATATAAATATAACATAGTATATTTCCTCTAAATCTTATATCTATTTTTCTTTATCGAAAAAACATTTTCTTTCCTAAATAGGAAAATCTTGAAAAAAAAAATGGATCGTTCCTTTCTATCCAAATTGAAAATTTGATTTGGATAGAAAAAATTCTATATGAAGAAATGAGAAATTTTTTTGTACTAAATTCAAATAACTGCAAATAACACGTATAATAAATATTTTTATTTTTCCTGATCGGTAAAATTCACGTAAAAGAAAAAAAAGAAAATTTTGTTTTTATGGTAAAAAATTCATTCATCTCGGCTATTCGACAAGAAAAAGAAAAAAACTGTGGATCTGTTGAATTTCAAGTATTTAGTTTCACTGATAAGATACAAAGACTTACTTCACATTTAAAATTACATAAAAAAGATTTTTTATCACAAAGAGGTCTACGAAAAATTCTGGGAAAACGTCAACGGCTGTTGGATTATTTGTCAAAAAAAAATCAAGTACGTTATAAGAAATTGATTAACCAGTTGGGTATTCGGGAGTCAAAAACTCGTTAATTTTAAGTTTAAGATTGGTTTGAATTTTTTCTTTAGTTATTAAATTTTGCATTTTGATCAACTTCATTTTGCTAAATTCATGGAATACTGAATTGAATTAAGGAAGAAAAGTTATGACTGTACCAGCTACAAGAAAGGATCTCATGATAGTGAATATGGGTCCTCACCACCCATCAATGCATGGTGTTCTTCGACTAATTGTTACTCTCGATGGTGAAGATGTTATTGATTGTGAACCTATATTGGGTTATTTACATAGAGGGATGGAAAAAATAGCGGAAAATCGAACAATTATACAATATTTGCCTTATGTAACACGGTGGGATTATTTAGCCACTATGTTCACAGAAGCAATAACAGTAAATGCACCAGAACGATTAGAAAGCGTTCAAGTACCTAAAAGAGCTACTTACATTAGAATAATTATGCTAGAACTGAGTCGTATAGCTTCTCATTTATTATGGCTTGGACCTTTTATGGCAGATATCGGTGCACAGACTCCCTTTTTCTATATTTTCAGAGAAAGGGAATTGTTATATGATCTATTCGAAGCCGCTACAGGTATGCGAATGATGCATAATTATTTCCGTATTGGGGGGGTTGCTACCGATTTACCTTATGGCTGGATAGAGAAATGTTTGGATTTTTGCGATTATTCTTTAACAGGAATTGTTGAATATCAAAAACTTATTACGCGTAATCCTATTTTTTTGGAACGCGTTGAAGGAGTGGGTATTATTGGTGGAGAGGAGGCAATAAATTGGGGTTTATCAGGACCAATGTTACGGGCTTCTGGAATCCAATGGGATCTTCGTAAAGTTGATAGTTATGAGTGTTACAAGAAATTTGATTGGGAAGTCCAATGGCAAAAAGAAGGAGATTCACTAGCTCGTTATTTAGTACGAATCGGTGAAATGAAGGAATCTATAAAAATTATTCAACAGGCTCTAGAAGGAATTCCTGGAGGACCTTATGAGAATTTAGAAGTCCGACGTTTTGATAAAGCAAAAAATTCCGAATGGAATAATTTTGAATATAGATTTATTACTAAAAAACTTTCGCCCAATTTTGAATTGTCGAAGCAAGAACTTTATGTGAGAGTAGAAGCCCCAAAAGGAGAATTAGGAATTTATTTGATAGGAGATAGTAGTGTTTTCCCTTGGAGATGGAAAATTCGTCCACCCGGTTTTATCAATTTGCAAATTCTCCCTCAACTAGTTAAAAGAATGAAATTGGCAGATATCATGACGATATTAGGTAGTATAGATATCATTATGGGAGAAGTTGATCGTTGAAATGATAATTGATATGACAGAAGCGGAAATACAAGCTATAAATTCTTTTTCTAGATCGGAATCTTTAAAAGAAGTCTATGGACTTATATGGATCTTTGTTCTTATTTTCACCTTTATATTGGGAATAACAATAGGGGTACTAGTAATTGTGTGGTTAGAAAGAGAAATATCTGCAGCAATACAACAACGCATTGGGCCTGAATATGCCGGTCCATTGGGAATTCTTCAAGCTATAGCAGATGGAACCAAATTAGTTTTTAAAGAAGATCTCCTTCCATCTAGAGGAGATATTCGTTTGTTCAGCGCGGGACCGTCTATAGCGGTTATATCTGTTCTACTAAGTTATTTAGTAATTCCTTTTGGATATCACCTTGTTTTGTCCGATCTTAGTCTAGGCGTTTTTTTATGGATCTCCATTTCAAGTATTGCCCCTATTGGACTTCTTATGTCAGGATATGGGTCGAATAATAAATATTCTTTTTCAGGTGGTCTACGGGCTGCTGCTCAATCTATCAGTTATGAAATACCATTAACTCTATGTGTGTTATCAATATCTCTACGTGTGATTCGGCAGAACACTATTATTTTCCCTCTTTTCTAGAACTAGAAATAAAATAAAAAAATTGAATATATTCAATGGATATTTTCTTTTTTATTTATCATTAGGGTTGATGAATTAAGCTAGATAGTTAGATGAGTAAAAGCAAACTGCTTATAAATTTGCAGTAAGAGGATTAAATCTCATTCCCTATGTACGAGAATAGAAACATAAGCAGTATAAACTGTTTACCCCAAGGTTAAGATTCTTTGATCAATTATCATATCTTGAAGCGGGTACAAAAGATCACCCGTATGGGGTTTCTACTACTGTCTTGTATTTATTACCATACTGGAGATCAATAAAAAATCAGTGGACAGTTAGGAACACCAAGGTACACAAAAGATTAGTAATGGGGAAGATAAAAAAAGGGGATTTTTTTACATAAAGCTTTGGATAAAACGAATCATAATGAGGACTTTAAGTTGGTAGAAATGACCAAGTAGTACTTCTCCACGATTCCGATCTCGAGTATGCTCCTATTCACTGATTAAAGAAATGACTATAAAAAACGAATTAATCCTTTATTTTTTTTTTCAGAGTACCTCCTCCCCTCTGAGAAAGAAGAATAGGACAGGAGCAAAAGAAATAGAATGCAAAATATTGAATGGGAAAAATGAAACAAAAAAAATACGATACAGGATATTTATTTCTTATTTCTTTTCCCCATTCAATATTCATATCTACTATATACATACATGGAATTCTTAATCATAAATTTGGAATTAATGATTAATTCTTTCTAACTAATTCTTTCTTTAGAGTTATTGATAAAACCTAATTTATTGATATAACGAGTATTTTATTTAAGCATTAAGTTATTACCGAATAAAGAGAAATTGTAATTTTAATGGAAAAGATCAATTCGGAAGCGCTTTTTTATTCTAGCAGACAGAATTTTGTTGGTCTAATTTTGGACTTCCCGGTATTAGAATTAGAATCTAAAAATTACAATAATACCAAACAAGTACGTACATTTATTTGTGACCATAGAGGAGCCGTATGAAGCTGAGGTCTCATGTACGGTTTTGAAATAGCGATATGAACAGTAATGTTATTATCGACTATGATTATCTAACAGTTCAAGTACAGTTGATATAGTTGAGTCACAGTCAAAATATGGTTTTTGGGGGTGGAATCTGTGGCGTCAGCCTATAGGGTTTGTTGTTTTTCTAATTTCTTCTCTAGCGGAATGTGAGAGATTACCTTTTGATTTACCAGAAGCAGAGGAGGAATTAGTAGCAGGTTATCAAACAGAATATTCGGGTATTAAATATGCTCTATTTTACCTTGCTTCTTACCTAAATTTATTAGTTTCTTCATTATTTATAACAGTTCTTTACTTAGGCGGGTGGAATTTCTCTATTCCGTATATTTCTGAATTTTTCGGAATAAATAAAATGACCGGAGTTTTTGGAATAACAATTGGTATATTTATTACATTAGCTAAAGCTTATTTGTTTTTGTTCATTCCTATCACAGCAAGATGGACTTTACCTAGGCTGAGAATGGACCAACTTTTAAATTTTGGATGGAAATTTCTTTTACCTATTTCTCTGGGTAATCTATTATTGACAACTTCTTCTCAACTTATTTACCTATAAAGAATAGAATAAGATAACGATATTCTCCATTCATAACTGATCTTAAACAAGAGAAAGAAACATCAAATTATTCACGGAGATCTACAATATGTTCCCTATGGTGACCGGGTTCATAAATTTTGGTCAACAAACAATACGGGCGGCAAGATACATTGGTCAAAGTTTCATAATTACCCTATCCCATACAAATCGTTTACCTGTAACTATTCAATATCCTTATGAAAAATCGATTACATCAGAACGTTTCCGCGGTCGAATTCATTTTGAATTTGATAAATGTATTGCTTGTGAGGTATGTGTTCGTGTATGTCCCATAGATCTACCCGTTGTTGATTGGAGGTTTAAAAGAGAGATTAAAAAGAAACAATTGTTTAATTATAGTATTGATTTTGGAGTCTGTATATTTTGTGGTAATTGTGTCGAGTATTGTCCAACAAACTGTTTATCGATGACTGAAGAATATGAACTTTCAACTTATGATCGTCACGAATTAAATTATAATCAAATTGCATTAGGTCGGTTACCAATGTCAGTAATTGGAGATTACACAATTCAAACAATTATGAATTCCAGTCAAATTAAAATGGATAAAGATAAACCCCTTGATTCAAGAACGATTACTGATTACTAAATATTTTTTTATATAAAGATAAACAGAAACAAGTCTTCTTTTTTTTTATGAGAACCTAATAAACTTATCTTATTAACTATTAATTATTGAAAATCACTCTTTAATTTAAACTGTGAATATGTGTTTTCTTAATTATTTTAAAATATTAAAAAATTATAATCTCTAAAAGAAAAAAGAAAAGATTAGCCGAAAATTTTAATAACTTTATCTATATTCACAGTAATCCATCCATATTAAGATTTAATTGCATTAAAAACTCATCATATATAAGAAAAAAAAATAAGGGGAACATCCCTCTCTTTCCTGGACTATTTAGTAAGGTCATGAAATATTTTGACTGATTTTTCTCTTATACATAATGGATTTACCTGGACCAATACATGATATACTTGTAGTATTTCTGGGATCATTTCTTATATTAGGAGGTCTAGGAGTAGTATTGTTTACTAATCCAATTTATTCCGCCTTTTCATTGGGATCGATTCTTGTTTGTATATCCTTATTCTATATTTCATCAAATTCCTTTTTTGTAGCTGCTGCCCAGCTTCTTATTTATGTGGGAGCCATAAATGTCTTAATCATATTTGCTGTTATGTTCGTAAATGGTTCAGAATATTCTAACGATTCCTATCTTTGGACTATTGGAGATGGAGTCACTTCACTGGTTTGTATAAGTATTCTTTTTTCACTAATTACTACTATCGCAGATACGTCATGGTACGGAATTATTTGGACTACAAGATCAAATCAGATTATAGAGCAAGACTTTATAAACAACGTTCAACAAATTGGAATTCATTTATCAACAGATTTTTATCTTCCGTTTGAACTAATTTCTATAATTCTTTTAGTTTCTTTGATAGGCGCAATTACTATGGCTCGTCAATAATAAATAGTTTAGTTAGAATTTCAAAAAAATTTTAGTTTAATCTACTGTCAATATTCCCTTTTTTATGTAATCGCTCGATTCTAGTCAATCAACTTGGTTGAATTTTTGTTCATATTGAAACGAATCAAGGTTGATCAGGAGTTAGTCAATGATGTTCGAACATGTACTTTTTTTGAGTGTCTATTTATTTGCAATCGGTATCTATGGATTGATCACAAGTCGAAACATGGTTAGAGCACTTATGTGTCTTGAACTTATACTAAATTCGGTTAATATTAATCTCGTACAATTTTCTGATATATTTGATAGTCGCCAATTAAAAGGCGAGATTTTCTCAATCTTTATTATAGCGATTGCAGCGGCGGAAGCTGCTATTGGGCTAGCTATTGTTTCGTCGATCTATCGTAACAGAAAATCAACTCGTATTAATCAATCAAGTTTGTTGAAAAATTAGCCATAACTATAATATAAATACATATAAATAGAATATATATATTAGATATATATAGAAATTGTAGAAAAAACTTTCTATAAAATATCATTTCGGTGTCTTTTACATATTTATTTACAAATAATACTAATATGTATAGTAATATTTCAATATATATTTATATTGAAATATTGATGATTCATTAGTCAACGTGAAGTTGCACGTGTGATTCATGCGATTCATATGATCATGGTTGTTGAAAGATAAATCAAAGTCTCTTGGTCCCTTCTGATGAACAGATTTATAAAAATTTTGATTCTTAAGATTTTTTTTGATAAATCATTGATTCATCTGGTTTCTATATATAAAGAAAATATAAATATATATATTTTTTTTACTTTACCAGATCGAAAATTTTTTATGTTCAAAACTGGAATTTATAGACCCAATGTCACATTCAGTAAAAATTTATGATACATGTATAGGGTGCACTCAATGTGTACGAGCCTGTCCCACAGATGTATTGGAAATGATACCTTGGGACGGATGTAAAGCTAATCAAATTGCTTCTGCGCCAAGAACGGAAGACTGTGTAGGTTGTAAAAGATGTGAATCTGCCTGTCCAACAGATTTTTTGAGTGTCCGTGTTTATTTATGGCATGAAACAACTCGCAGCATGGGTCTATCTTATTGATACGTTATAATAAATTCCACTTGAATCATTTGATTCCTTTTTACCGACAAAAGCCCGTGCTCAAGAAAATATATTCTTTTGAGCACGGGCTTTTTGGTCAAAACGCATCTTGTCTTTATCACGAGTTATTTCCCTTGGTTAACAATACTTGTAGTTTTGCCAATATTCGCGGGTTCCTCAATTTTCTTTCTCCCTCATAAAGGGAATAAGGTATTTAGATGGTATACTATATGTATTTGTTTTTTAGAACTCCTTATAACAACCTATGTCTTCTGTTATCATTTCCAATTGGACGATCCATTAATTCAATTAGAAGAGGATGCTAAATGGATAAATGTTTTCAATTTTCACTGGAGACTGGGAATCGACGGACTTTCCATAGGACCCATTTTACTAACAGGATTTATCACTACTTTAGCTACTTTAGCAGCTTGGCCTGTTACTCGAAATTCGCGATTGTTCTATTTCCTGATGTTAGCAATGTACAGTGGTCAAATAGGATTATTTTCTTCTAGAGATCTTTTACTTTTTTTTATCATGTGGGAGTTAGAATTAATTCCTGTTTACTTACTTTTATCTATGTGGGGAGGAAAGAAACGTTTGTACTCGGCTACAAAGTTTATTTTGTACACTGCGGGGGGTTCCATTTTTCTCTTAATAGGAGTTCTAAGTATGGGTTTATATGGTTCCAATGAACCGACATTGGATTTTGACAGATTAGTTAATCAGTCATATCCTGTGACATTAGAAATAATATTCTATTTGGGCTTCCTTATTGCTTATGCTGTCAAATCACCGATTATACCCTTACATACATGGTTACCAGATACCCATGGAGAAGCACATTACAGTACATGTATGCTTCTAGCGGGAATCTTATTAAAAATGGGAGCATATGGATTGATTCGTATCAATATGGAATTATTACCACATGCTCACTCTATATTTTCTCCCTGGTTAGTGATAGTGGGGGCAATCCAAATAATTTATGCAGCTTCAACCTCGCTTGGTCAACGCAATCAAAAAAAAAGAATAGCCTATTCTTCTGTATCGCACATGGGTTTCACAATTATAGGAATTAGTTCTATAACCGACATGGGACTCAACGGAGCCATTTTACAAATACTCTCTCATGGATTTATTGGTGCTGCACTTTTTTTCTTGGTAGGAATGAGTTGTGATAGAATACGTCTTGTTTATCTCGACGAAATGGGGGGAATATCCATTCCAATGCCAAAAATATTTACCATGTTTAGTAGTTTCTCGATGGCTTCTCTTGCATTGCCGGGAATGAGTGGTTTTGTTGCGGAATTAGTAGTCTTTTTTGGACTAATTACCAGTCCAAAATATCTTTTAATGCCAAAAATATTAATTACCCTTGTAATGGCAATTGGAATGATATTAACTCCTATTTATTTGTTATCTATGTTACGGCAAATGTTCTATGGATACAATTTTTTCAATGTTCTAAACTCAAATTTCGTGGATTCTGGACCACGAGAACTATTTGTTTCAATCTGTATCCTTTTACCCGTAATAGGAATTGGTATTTATCCCGATTTCGTTCTTTCTTTATCAGTTGACAAGATACAAGCTATCCTATCTAATTATTTTCATAGATAGTTTTTTTTCTTAATGAGATAGAAAATATTATAATTGAAAATTATAAGATTTTTGAAATTATTCGCTGTACAATGAAAAAAAAAATAATAAAGTGAATTAGAAAGATGTATCTCAAGTTTTTAAGAACTGTTTGAATCTTAATTCAAACAGTTCTTAAAAACTCACACAAATTTTCGTTATATATGTCTTACTTATTCCGCATGGAATTTCTACAATTTAATTAGATTTTATGTGAATGAACCATAACTATGTAGACCTATTCCTAATAGATTGATCCCAAAATAGCATATCCAAATTATAAGAAATCCTATAGAAGCTACAAGTGCCGAATTGGTACCGTGCAAACCTTGATTTGTTCTAGTATGTGAATAAATCGCGAATATGGTCCAAGTAATAAATGCCCAAGTTTCCTTGGGGTCCCAATTCCAATAAGACCCCCATGCTTCGTTAGCCCATACTGCTCCAGAAAGAATACCTATGGTTAAAAAGGTAAACCCTAAACTAATAACACGATAACTCCAATAATCCAAACGCCGAATTAATTGATATTTATAATAATTTGGAAATGAAAGAAAAGAAGTGCTTTTAACAACACTTCTTTTTTCGTTCAAGTATTCGATCTTCCCAAAGAAAAATGACTTAATTAATATTAATAAATTTTTGCTTCTAAAAAAAATATCGATGTTTTTTCGAAATGTAATGACTAAAAAAGCGACTGATAATAACGAACCACATAAAAGAGCCGCATAGCTCAATAACATCATACTTACATGCATCATTAACCACTGAGATTGTAAAGCAGGTACTAATATTGCTGATTGATGCATTTTACTTGAAAGACCAGATGTAGCGAAACCTTGAGTAAAAATGGCACTTGGCGCGGTTATTGTACTTAAATCATTTTTATGATTCCATAGCTTGGAAACCATATGAATAATGGAAAAACTCCACGAAAGGAAGATCAATGACTCGTATAAATTACTTAATGGAAAATGTCTCGAAGAAATCCAACGAATAACTAATAATCCTGTTAGAGAAAAAAAAGTAGCTAACATTCCTTTTTCCGATGAATGGCGTAATCCGATGATTTCGTGAACTGATAGAATCATCAAATGAATCGCAATCACAATTGAAACGATCGAAAAAGAGAGATGAGTTAATATATGTTCTAAAGTCGCAAATATCATACATAAAAAGGGTCTCATTACAGAATTGAAATCGGGAATTAAATACATTATAAGATCCATTCTATCTCTTTTAGAGTATGCCGCCACTCGGACTCGAACCGAGATGCTCTAGCACTGCTTCCTAAGAGCAGCGTGTCTACCAATTTCACCATAGCGGCTTACTTGAAATAATAATAGTCAATTCATGTTGAATCGTCTAGATGTAGATTCTAGAATCCGATATAGTTATCCTTTAGGAAATGGATGAATAAGGGTTCTTTTAAACTCTTTTGTTTAAACTAAAGTATTCTTTTCATTTTTAATAACACTTAAAAAACTTAGAAAGATCTTTTTTTTTTTATAAATAAAAAAAGAAATAGAAATTTAATAAATAAGATGATTTTATACATATCAAAATAGAATTACTAAATTAAATAAATTAAAAATGAAAAGACTTGTTTTCTAAAAATCTTGTTTTTAGTCTACTTTTTAATGTATTTAGTGTAATTTAATTAATTATTCTAATTATATAGTAATTATATAGAAAACATATATATATAGTAATTATATAGAAAACATATATATATAATAATTATATTAATATTTGTTGTTTGTTATGTACATAATTTAAATATAGAATAATACTTAGTAAACAAAACAAATTTTATTTGATCTTGAGATAGACATATAATAAAACAGTTTTAATATTCATTATAATTACATTTTATTTCTTTTCCTAATGGAAAAAAAATTTTCTACTGGGAAAAGAAATAAAATAATACTTAGAACCAAACTAGCAGACAGATAAGTTAATATTCGACATAAAATAGCTGCTAGTTCTAACTAATCTCGAGGAAGTAAATAAATACATAAGTTAATGAAAAATTTGCATATTCTATATATAGAAAAGTTCTTTAAATCACGGAATTCAAATTATTCCAAGATTTTCTTATTTGTTTGCCGAACAAAAAAACTTTTTGAATTTCCCGTAGAAACTGACTTTGCTAAAGAAAAGGCTTTTATTGCAACTAAATTTCCCTTTTTCTTCCAAATATTTCTACGAATACGTTTTTTTGATATAGAAGTACGTTTTTTTGGAACTGCCATAAAAAAAAGAGTTCTTCCTTTTTATTGTTGTATGTGAAAGACATGTATTGTATTGATCAATATGGATCGTTTTTTTTTTTTTAGTTTTAGTCATTTTTTATATTATATTTAATTTCGTCGATAATCTTTTTTTGTTTTTTAACAATACAAATGTTTATATATACATGTGTGTTACATATATAATAAACTAGGAAAAATATAATAAACTAGGAAAAAATAGAAGAAAAGAAAGAAAAATTTTAAAAGGAATTTTCTAGTAGTTAATATGTTAAACAAGACATTCCGTTAGCTAAGAAAAGGTACTTTCATTTTACGTTTTTTTTATTCAGTTCTAGAATATAAGAAGTAAGGATTTTTATCAGATTTCTTATTTTTATAAGATTTTTGATATTTTCTTATCTTAATTTTCTTATCTTATTGGATTTCAATCTAATCAATCAATTTCATAAAAAATAGAAATTAGGTAATTAAAAAAAAATGAATAGAAGAATTAGTTGATTTATTGATGCAAACTATATATCCATATCCATATTCTACTGATATTGGTATAGTTATTTTTGTTTACTTTTCTTTCTTTTTCTTTGCTTACTACTTTTTCTTTGCTTACTATAGTATATGATATGGTTATATATTACTAGAATACAATTCTAGTCTAGTGGCAAAATTTTTTTTAATATTCTCCTTCTCTTTTTTTTTTTTTTTATTTTAAATATTCTCCTTCTTTTTTTTTTTATAAAAAAATATTTTTCTACTTCAAAAATGAATATTTTAGTTAAAAAATTAATAACTAAAAAATGACTCTATATCGAGCTATTTGGACAAAGCATTTAAGCAACAATTTAAAACTTTTTCAAATTTTTGAAATATCTGAGTAAGAAAAATGTAAAATAAGAATATTTAAGGTTTCATATCTTTTTTTTTTCATTTTTTTATTGTTCAAAAGCAATAAAAATTGGTGAATCGGAAACAATAACAATTATAAGAAAAAACGAAAATTTGTGTTTTTTATGGAACATACATATAAATATGCATGGATAATACCTTTTCTTCCATTTCCTATTACTATGTTAATAGGATTTGGACTTCTACTTATTCCTGCAGCAACAAAAAATATTCGACGTATGTGGGCTTTCCCGAGTGTTTTGATGCTAACTATAGCTATGGTATTTTCTGTTAATCTTTCTATTCAACAAATAAACGGAAATTTTATCTATCAATATCTATGGTCTTGGACTGTCAATAATGATTTTTCTTTAGAGTTCGGACACTTGATTGATCCGCTTACTTCTATTATGCCAATATTAATTACTACTGTTGGAATCATGGTTCTTATTTATAGTGATAATTATATGTCTCATGATCGAGGATATTTGAGATTTTTTGCTTATATGAGTTTTTTCAATACTTCTATGTTGGGATTAGTTACTAGTTCTAATTTAATACAAATTTATATTTTTTGGGAACTTGTAGGAATGTGTTCCTATTTATTAATAGGTTTTTGGTTCACACGACCAATTGCAGCAAGTGCTTGTCAAAAAGCTTTTGTAACCAATCGTATAGGGGATTTTGGTTTATTATTAGGAATTTTAGGATTTTATTGGATAACGGGTAGTTTAGAATTTCGAGATTTGTTCGAAATAGTTACTAAATTAATTCATAATAATGGAGTAAATTCTTTATTTATTACTCTTTGTGCTTCTTTTTTATTTCTCGGCGCAGTTGCTAAATCTGCACAATTTCCCCTTCACATATGGTTACCTGATGCTATGGAAGGACCCACTCCCATTTCGGCTCTTATACATGCTGCTACTATGGTAGCAGCAGGAATTTTTCTTGTAGCTCGTCTTCTTCCTCTTTTCATAGTCATACCTTATATAATGAATCTTATTTCCTTAATAGGTATAATAACAGTATTATTAGGAGCTACTTTGGCTCTTGCTCAAAGAGATATTAAAAGAAGTTTAGCTTATTCTACCATGTCTCAATTGGGTTATATTATATTAGCTCTGGGTATAGGTTCTTATAGGGCTGCTTTATTCCATTTGATCACTCATGCCTATTCGAAAGCTTTATTGTTTTTAGGATCTGGATCCATTATTCATTCAATGGAATCCATTGTTGGATTTTCACCAGATAAAAGTCAAAATATGGTTCTTATGGGAGGGTTAACAAAATATATTCCAATTACAAGAATTACTTTTTTATTAGGTACACTTTCTCTTTGTGGTATTCCACCTCTTGCTTGTTTTTGGTCGAAAGACGAAATTCTTAATGATAGTTGGTTGTATTCACCAATTTTCGCAATAATCGCTTCATTTACAGCAGGAGTCACTGCATTTTATATGTTTCGAATGTATTTACTTACCTTTGATGGACATTTGCGTATTCATTTTCAAAATTACAGTAGCGCTAAAAATAGTTCTTTCTATTCAATATCCTTATGGGGAAAAGAAGTACCCCAAGAAATAAAAAAAAAATTACTGTTTTCAACAATGACTACTAAGGTTTCTTTTTTTTCAAAAAATACATATCAAATTGAAAATTTTTTTCAAAATAGAGTACGATACTTTAGTACTTACTTTAGAAATAAATATACTTACACCTATCCTCACGAGTCGGACAATACTATGTTATTTCCCATGCTTATATTGGTATTATTTACTTTATTGATTGGATCAATCGGAATTGATTTTGGTGGAGTAGATCCTGATTTATTGTCAAAGTGGTTAACTCCATCTACAAAATTTTTCCATCAAAATGAGCCTTCGGATTTTTATGATTTTTTTAAAAATGCAGTTTTTTCAGTAAGTATAGCCTTTTTTGGATTATTTATAGCATCCATTTTATATGGATCCGTTTATTCATCTCTACATAATTTGAGTTTAGTTAATTTATTTGTGAAGAAGAGTCGCACGATAATTTTATTCGACCTAATAAAAAATGTAATATATAACTGGTCATATAATCGTGGTTATATAGATATTTTTTATACTAAGATTTTTACTGGAAATGTAAGAGAATTAGCTAAACTAGTTCAGTTTTTTGATAGACATATAATTGATGGAATGATAAATGGGATTGGTGTTATTAGTTTTTTTATAGGTGAAGGGATTAAATATATGGGAGGTGGTCGAATTTCTTCTTATCTATTCTTGTATTTTTCTTTTGTATTCATTTTTTTATTACTTTTTTTATTTATATAAAATAAAAAGAGATTAGATTTTTTCCTTTATTTGGGCATATATAAAAAAAATATTGTGCCATTTCATTTCGTATAGCATTTTCAAACCTATCATTTTTAAAATATCTCAATGGGCGGTTCCATCGTTTATAATCGAAAAGAAAAGTTACAATAGGTTTTTCAAACCAAAAATAAGTTTTCTCTTCTTTAAGTTTTCCCAATTCCCAATTATCTTGATGGATATCAAGATAAGAATCTTCGTAAACCGGGCTATCTTTGTCTTCTTTAGTGGATCCCTCTTGTTCCTGTTTCGTTTTCTTCGTTTCGTAAGTTGTTTCTACATCGCTTTCTTCCGTTTCTGAGGTTTCTTTCAGTTTCTTAGTACCAATAGGCGATGGCATTCTGCCTAAATAGTAGACACAGGTGATAAATAAGAGAATACTAAAGATTCTAGCCATAGAATTTCTCAATTCTGACACAAGGT